AATTGACCTCCTCCTTAATCTCCAGGAGGTCAAATTCAGGTTGCAGTTCAAGTTAGTGAAGTTATTTTATTGTGATTCAACATTAAAAGAACAGAATCACGCTCTGTAGGATTTGAACCTACGACATCGGGTTTTGGAGACCCACGTTCTACCGAACTGAACTAAGAGCGCTTTATTATGATGGGAGATACGGATGTCAAGAAAAGGATTCTTTTTGTACCCCCAATACATCTTGTATGTATAGTATCATAAAATGGTAGATTGTGTCCAATTTTAATCGATCTCAATTGACCCCTCGTTACTGTCCATAGGAGAAGTGATAAGTAGGGATGACAGGATTTGAACCCGTGACATTTTGTACCCAAAACAAACGCGCTACCAAGCTGCGCTACATCCCTTTCATTTGTTGTACAGTGCCATTGTAGGGAATCCATGTTTTGTTTTCCACATCACAATTTCCTCTATCTAAATAGAATTTATTTTGCCATTTCTTCTTTTTGGTTTTTTGGTTTCATTCTCATAAAGAATTATATACATACCTAACGTATAAACGTATAAAGGAATGAATATTTATCAGTAGTGCTCAGGAAGGAGGGTTCATCTTTTTCTGTTTTAGGGACAGGTAGATTTCATCTACCGGATCGTTGTATATATCCATTTTGGTTAGAGATTCCCCGTACAAATGATCTTTAACTACATATGCATCTGATCATATATGTATTACAATATACAATAAAGTCAATAAAGTTAAAGAAAAAGAAGGAGGATTTTCAATGCGAGATATAAAAACATATCTCTCCACGGCACCTGTGCTAACTACTCTATGGTTCGGGTCTTTAGCGGGTCTATTGATAGAGATCAATCGGTTATTCCCAGATGCGTTGACATTCCCCTTTTTTTCATTCTAGTTATTGACATGGGAAGGGATCAAGAAGATTAGAGATACAATAAATTCTCTGTGACTAACCCCCCCCTTTTTTTCGGTTCTTTAGGATAGGAAAGAAAGAGTAAAGAATAAAAGTGGATTGAATCTCATCGAAACTCGGGTTCGGGTTAATATAGGAAGAACAGAAATGGAAATGTGGGTCGAGGGCAGGCTGTTCAAGATCATACAAGATACTAAATGAAATACTGGGATTGGGAATAATTGATAGTTAGAAATATTTGTATTACTTAATAATTTGATTACTCTATTGATTGCAACGAAATCTTTCATAATTGAATTGGATTCCGAGTTAGCAACTTCTCGTCTATTTATTTTTCATTCCTTTCTTCTTCGCTTCGGTTCGAATCGAAAATAGAAGAATTGAGTGAATTCAAAATCCAAAGGAGGTTCATGGCTAAGGGTAAAGATGTCAGAGTAGTAGTTATTTTGGAATGTACCAGTTGTGTCCGAAATGGTTTGAATAAAGAATCGCGGGGCATTTCCAGATATATTACTCAAAAGAATCGACACAATACACCTAGTCAATTGGACTTGAAAAAATTCTGCCCTTATTGTTACAAACATACGATTCATGGGGAGATAAAGAAATAAATCGAACGGAACGCGTGTGCCACTCTTCCAAGGAAGAGGAAGAAATTACATATACATATATAATATATACAAATCCAGTCCTATTTTGGTCGGATCCGAAATGAATGAAGAAATAGGATTTTAGAAATAAGAAATAAACCATGGATAAATCCAAGCGGCCCTTTCATAAATCCAAGCGATCTTTTCATAGGCGTTTGCCCCCAATTGGATCGGGGGATCGAATTGATTATAGAAACATGAGTTTAATTAATCAATTTATTAGTGAACAAGGAAAAATATTATCTAGACGAGTGAATAGATTAACCTTGAAACAACAACGATTAATTACTATTGCTATAAAACAAGCTCGTATTTTATCTTCGTTACCTTTTCTTAATAATGAGAAACAGTTTGAGAGAACCGGGTCGATCCCTAGAACTACTGGTCCTAGAACCAGAAATAAATAAGCCTATTCCTCAATCGAATCAAAACTCTAATTCGAACTCAGATTGAAGTTTTGTTCGAAAAAGCCGAGAGATTGTCGCGCCGTAATGTAATAATAAAAAAAAGAATGGGGGAAGAATAAATCTTTTTTTTTTTATTGAAACGTGTTCGTTCATTCCTACTACTTATCTTATCATACGAATTTCTACTATACCCTCCCGGAGTTCATTCTCCGGGGAACTCCGTTTAAAGTATTCCAGTGAATTCCTCCCAATCTCCTTATTTGATGATCGCATTGGAAATCGTGTCAAGACAATTCCTATTTGATATGGCTATTTGTGCAGGTATTTTACGATTAAGAAGCAACTGCCTCTTGTACAGATCAAGTATTAATCGACTATAACTATGGGATCCCCTATTCTCACGAGTTACTGCATTTATCCGAGTGATCCACAAACGACGAAAACTTCTCTTTCGCCTGCCTCTATCCCGATGAGTGGAAACCAAAGCTCTCATTTTCTGTTGAGTAGTAGTTCGAGTAAGTCTTGAATGAGCCCCTCGAAAGGTTGCTGCAAATAAACGAATTTTTGTTCTACGTCTCCGAGCTATATATCTTCGTCTAACTCTGGTCATTGAATCAAAAGAAACTTTGATGAATAACTAATTGATTTCTTTTCTTTCAGTCATTCTTTTCCCCTCTCCTGGTTTATTAATAACAAAACGGATTCTTCCGATGTATAAAATGAAAATAAAAATTCCAATGGCTTTTGCTACTATAACCTTCCCAACCACGATTTTTTTATTTCTTCCGGGCATTTCACCTCAAAAAAAAAAAATAAATTGTACCGATATTAGGTATAAAATAAATCGTAAATGGACAAATAGTGGCTTCCATCGTTTCTATGGTTACTTCTTAAACGGCGAGGTCCTCTCTATACACCGGAGCCCCTTTCCTCATTTAATCAATGTTATTGGTAACTTGTACAGTTCACGCTCTTTGGCTCTACCGATGAATTATCGAATAATAGGTCTTTTTTCAATGGGATCTATCCATACAGTGACGGCATTTAATTATGAAGGTTGAATAGGTAGCTGACCCTGTTAGTCCGTTCTTGCAAGAGTAGGAGCATAATCTTTCTGCTTCTTAAATATCATTCCCCCGCTTAATGGATAACCATTTGCTACCAATGGGAATTGCTTTTCATCTCAAATCGAGGTGATTGGATTTGCACCAATGGAAACCATAAATTCCATACAAATAGAGGTATACGAGAGATCTTTATTTTTCGATAGTGAATGGAGTTCTTCCATTCTATTCATTGGTACGAGTCATTGATACTGTAAAAATCGTCTCATTTGTTCTAGCTCATGATCCGAACGAGTCGCACATACACCCTAGTACATGTTCCTCGACGCTGAGGACATCCTCGAAGAGCGGGGGATTTCGTGACATTTCTGATTGGCTGTCTTGTGTTTCTAATAAGTTGTTTAATAGTTGGCATGCTGAATCATATACAGAATGGGCTGGTTTAGATCGATCCTAACCGGATGATTATGAATTACTTCCATTTCATATTTTACCCAGGTAAGAAGATAAAAGATCAAATAAGGGTTCATTCAAATTATGATTCGAAATGGAATCAAAGATTTATGCGAAATCCCCGGTATTTTCGATCGCTACAAGATCAACAATGCCATAATCTTGGGCTTCTGTTGCTGACATAAAAACATCCCTTTCCATGTCTTCGGATACAACCCATAAAGGATTGCCCGTTCTTTGTACATAAACCCTTGTGAGGGTTTCGCGGAGTTTCAGTAGTTCTTCCGCTTCCAGGATAAATTCTCCTGTGGGTGCCTCATAAAAAGAACTAGCAGGTTGATGGATCATAACCCTGATGATATAACATAATGAACGATTCCTCTATCTCGCATGATTGGGCGAAGGGAAGGGATAAAGAATAACAAGCAGGGAGAAAAAGATAGAATTGAACAACCGTACAGGCATCTTTTGTGCATACGGCTCTGTAATGGAATTTTTTTTTCTCTTTTTTCATCGAAGAAAGAGACAAGTCGAATCTATCAGACCCGGATCGTTGAATGATCCATTTACCATCCTTCCTTTCGGAGTAATCAAAAAATACTATGATGGTTCCGTTGCTTTATATATTTATCTCGTCTGTGATTCAGCAATCCCAAAGTTTCTTTCTGATCCGATCAAATAAAAATAAGTAAAAAATGATCTTTTTTTTTTATTTTCACACTCTTTCATAACATAAATATTGGAAAGAGACTTCTGATGTGGAAGCAAAAAGGTTTGTGACGCTGAAATGGACCCCGATACATAAGATCAAGTCGGAAATAACCTTTCTTTCATACTACTATCTCGATACATAATCTCATATTATGAAAAAATAATAATAGTTTGCTCATATCGAACTTGAAATGCCATGCTATTATTACTTAATATTATTATTATTTTATTCATATTCCATATGACGAAGGCATAGTCTTTTTTTCTCTCAAATAAAAAAACTCATTGGCGCCAAGCGTGAGGGAATGCTAGACGTTTGGTAATTTCTCCTCCAACCAGGATGAAAGATCCCATTGAAGCGGCTAATCCCATGCATATTGTATGTACATCTGGTGGCACAAATTGCATAGTATCATAAATAGCTATTCCTGGGATTACCCATCCGCCGGGAGAATTTATAAACAAATACAGATCCCTGGTATCATCCTCTATACTGAGATATACCATGAGACCAACAAGTTGATTCGAGATCTCGCTATCAACTTCTTGGCCTAAAAAAAGTAATCTTTCTCGATGAAGTCGGTTGATTAGGACAAAATTCTATTCCTTAGGAACCGTACACGCACCTTTGGGTGCATACGGTTCAAAAAATCAAAATTGAGAAAAAAAAAAAAAAGAAATTGTCGATTCCAGCCCTACCCTATTTCTTTTTTCGTAGCGGGCTTTTTCTTCCATTTTTTAAGAAACATGAGTTTTGACTTGCTTCCCTATAAAATCAAAAAAGAATTCACTGAACTTATCGAGCTAACCCCTCATTGATGTATTGTTTCATCGAGATCTAAATCACGATGTAATTTTCTTGTTCCCGAATGGGCCTCTTCCACTCTTTTAGGTTTATGCTCTACTCCGGGTAAAGATCTGCCCGAATTCGATTTGCACATATAGGACAAATGATCCCAGTACCACTTCTTTTTGCTATGACTTCTTTTTTTTTTCAATTTGTTTCATTTTCATGCCTTCCACAAAATATTCGATGTATTCATCATATTATTCCATTAATTGGCAATTTGAGATCACTCATATGGTATAAAGGAATCATTTCTGATAGGGTGGTAATCATACATGGATTACCTTGGTATTTTCTGAACGGAGCCTGTATACTTCATTTTATTGGTCCAAGCCAACCATAAATTCTTTTAATTGAGAATATTGATCCTCCAACCAAATAAATTGATCTAATTGCACTTCACGCTTCGAATTATTGATGGTTCAATCAATCTTTCTTGGGCGAAACAGAGGATATCTCGATCGGGGGAGAGAACGGGGAAATCCCATATGACCCAATATGTCTGACAAGTCACACTATACGTCAACCCAAACTGCATCTTCCTCTCCAGGACTCCGAAAAGGTACTTTTGGAACACCAATGGGCATTAAATGAAAGAAAAATTAAGTATTCTATTTCACTTTGATGTGGAAACGTAACAAACAATGGTTTATTGTCTTCATAATATTGTCGTTTATCGTATTTTATCGATAGATTGGAAGATTCATAGAGGAAGACGGAATAAAGGAAAATTCTTACGAACGGATCGTTCGAATGAGAAACAAGTATCTATACATTCGCTCACAAAAAATAGGATTAATCCCCCCATTGCGTATTGGTACTTATTGGGTATAGAATAGATCTGCTTCTCTTTGTTCCTACGAACAGAATTGTTCAATTATTACTAACGGAACAGAATAAATATTAACCCTTGTTTCGAGATAATCCAATGAAAAGGTGAGGTCCATAGCATAGTTATTTCCAATGTGATAAAGTTACATAGTATCTATTTTTTCTTTGAGAAAGGGGTATTTCCATGGGTTTGCCTTGGTATCGTGTTCATACCGTCGTATTGAATGATCCCGGTCGGCTGCTTTCTGTCCATATAATGCATACAGCTCTAGTTTCCGGTTGGGCCGGTTCGATGGCTCTATACGAATTAGCAGTTTTTGATCCTTCTGACCCCGTTCTTGATCCAATGTGGAGACAGGGTATGTTCGTTATACCCTTCATGACTCGTTTAGGAATAAACAATTCATGGGGCGGTTGGAGTATTACAGGAGGAACTATAACGAATCCGGGTATTTGGAGTTACGAAGGTGTGGCCGGGGCACATATTGTGTTTTCTGGCTTGTGCTTCTTAGCAGCTATCTGGCATTGGGTGTATTGGGACCTAGAAATATTCTGTGATGAACGTACGGGAAAACCCTCTTTGGATTTGCCCAAGATTTTTGGAATTCATTTATTTCTCTCAGGGGTGGCTTGCTTTGGGTTTGGCGCATTTCATGTAACAGGCTTGTATGGTCCTGGAATATGGGTATCCGATCCTTATGGCCTAACCGGAAAAGTACAATCTGTAAATCCAGCGTGGGGTGCGGAAGGTTTTGATCCCTTTGTTCCGGGAGGAATAGCCTCTCATCATATTGCAGCAGGTACATTGGGTATATTAGCAGGTCTATTCCATCTTAGTGTCCGCCCACCCCAACGTCTATACAAAGGATTACGTATGGGCAATATTGAAACTGTCCTTTCCAGTAGTATCGCTGCTGTCTTTTTTGCAGCTTTCGTTGTTGCTGGAACTATGTGGTATGGTTCAGCAACTACCCCGATCGAATTATTTGGTCCCACTCGTTATCAGTGGGATCAGGGATACTTCCAGCAAGAAATATATCGAAGAGTTGGCGCCAGTCTAGCCGAAAATCTGAGTTTATCGGAAGCTTGGTCTAAAATTCCCGAAAAATTAGCTTTTTATGATTACATCGGTAATAATCCGGCGAAAGGTGGATTATTCCGGGCAGGCTCAATGGACAACGGGGATGGGATAGCTGTTGGATGGTTAGGACACCCTATCTTTAGAGATAAAGAAGGGCATGAACTTTTTGTACGCCGTATGCCTACTTTTTTTGAAACATTTCCAGTAGTTTTGGTGGACGGAGACGGAATTGTGAGAGCCGATGTTCCTTTTAGAAGGGCAGAATCGAAGTATAGTGTCGAACAAGTGGGTGTAACTGTTGAGTTCTATGGTGGCGAACTCAATGGAGTCAGCTATAGCGATCCTGCTACTGTGAAAAAATATGCTAGACGTGCCCAATTGGGTGAAATTTTTGAATTAGATCGTGCTACTTTGAAATCCGATGGTGTTTTTCGGAGCAGTCCAAGGGGTTGGTTCACTTTTGGACATGCTACGTTTGCTTTGCTCTTCTTTTTCGGACACATTTGGCATGGCGCTCGAACCTTGTTCAGAGATGTTTTTGCTGGGATTGACCCAGATTTGGATGCTCAAGTGGAATTTGGAGCATTCCAAAAACTTGGAGATCCAACTACAAGGAGACAGGTAGTCTGATACAACATTGCTCCGGTATCTTTCGCCTCTATATTTGATTTTTTTGATTTGACATAAGGTACCGTAGAAATATTGATTTGAATCATCGCCTTTCTTTGCTCTTGTCCTTTCTTTATCTGGGAAATAATCCTAAATGAACAGGTGTGGAAGCTATAATTGTAAACAACGATCGAATCTATGGAAGCATTGGTTTATACATTCCTCTTAGTCTCGACTTTAGGGATAATCTTTTTCGCTATATTTTTTCGAGAACCACCTAAGGTCCCGACTAAAAAGATGAAATGATTTTTCATTATCTTAATTGAAGTAATGAGTCCCCCATATGGGGGACTCATTACTTCAATTAGTCTCCGTGTTCCTCGAATGGATCTCTTAGTTGTTGAGAGGGTTGCCCAAAAGCGGTATATAAGGCGTACCCTGTAAAGCTTACAAGTGAACCAGATATGGAGATGGCGACTAAGGTTGCTGTTTCCATTATTAGAGAATTTCAAGACCACGATGGATCTATGCTACGATAAGATCGTTTATTTACAACGGAATAGTATACAAAGTCAACAGATCTCAACCAATGCAATAGTATTTATGGCTACACAAACCGTTGAGGGTAGTGCTAGATCTGGGCCAAGACGAACTATTACAGGGGATTTATTGAAACCATTGAATTCAGAATATGGTAAAGTGGCTCCTGGATGGGGAACCACCCCATTTATGGGTGTCGCAATGGCTCTATTTGCGATATTCCTATCTATTATTTTAGAGATTTATAATTCTTCCGTTTTACTGGATGGAATTTCAATGAATTAGGTCCATAAGAACCAGAAGCCCTAGCTTTTCAATCAAAAATGAATCACTTAGGACTCAGATTTATAGTCCATTCTGGTAGTTTGACCGTGGAATTCCGTCGTTTCGGTATTTCCGGAATATGAGTGTGCGACTTGCTATAATTGATCCTATTGATAGTACAGAGAATGGGTCTGTCATCTCGACAGAGATGGTTCTGCCTCGTCGGATATTCATCCTAGTATCTGGAGCACGGAATATATGGAATAGATCAAGAAATATTTGAACTATGATTCATACCTACTATTCAGACCTCGTGACTGGACTTCAAAAAATTTTCAAACAAAGAGGTATTTGATAAATTGAACGATTTTTCTTCCTTTAGAATCATGCTTATTTTGACCGAAGGACAAATCTTTCTCTGGATTTTTAGTCATTACATCTATGAATAAGTGATGATCAAATAGTTCTTACTCATAGAACCCTTGGTCTTAGTTTTTGGGTTTTATTGAATCATCGTGGTTCTAGTATGAATCTGAGGTTTCAATCGATTCATAGGGTCTCAACAAGAGAATTCCTATCAAAAAAAAATAGTAAACAATAGTCAATCTGCATTACGCACAAACAAAAACAACAAATCAAATAACAAATAAATAGGGGAATAGAAGATTCAAGAGGCCTGTAACGATCAACATAAAGACAGATGAGCTAACTTGATATTTTGGCATTCTCATCACAACAAAGAAGAGAGTTCGGATTTTGGTTCCTTCGTATCTTCAGAGACGATTGAATCAAGTGGATAAATAAGAAATTTAAAATTTTCTATTACATATCCATTGTAATCAGTATTTGGGTGTTTCTGCTTGAGCCGTACGAGATGAAATTCTCATATACGGTTCTCAGAGGGGGAGTCCCCTTGGTTTACCTATCTCAATAAAGTATATGATTGGTTCGAGGAGCGTCTCGAGATTCAGGCGATTGCAGATGATATAACTAGTAAATATGTTCCTCCTCATGTCAATATATTTTATTGTCTAGGAGGGATCACACTTACTTGTTTTTTAGTACAAGTAGCTACGGGTTTTGCTATGACTTTTTACTATCGTCCGACCGTTACGGAGGCTTTTGCCTCTGTTCAATACATAATGACTGAAGCCAACTTTGGTTGGTTAATCCGATCAGTTCATCGATGGTCAGCAAGTATGATGGTCCTAATGATGATCCTACACGTATTTCGTGTGTATCTCACGGGCGGATTTAAAAAACCTCGCGAATTGACTTGGGTTACGGGTGTGGTTCTGGCTGTATTGACTGCATCGTTTGGTGTAACTGGTTATTCCTTACCCCGGGACCAAATCGGTTATTGGGCAGTAAAAATCGTGACAGGCGTACCTGAAGCTATTCCCGTAATAGGATCACCTTTAGTAGAGTTATTGCGTGGAAGTGCTAGTGTGGGTCAATCTACTTTGACCCGTTTTTATAGTTTACACACTTTTGTATTACCTCTTCTTACTGCCGTATTTATGTTAATGCATTTTCCAATGATACGTAAGCAAGGTATTTCAGGTCCTTTATAGAGAAGACAGATCATAGATATTTGTAATCGATCATATATAATTT